CATCCACTATGTTTATTTCATACCCCCCCTTTTCTTTACGCACTATTTTGCTTACTATACCTGCTGTTGTAGCATTATATACTGTATTGTTACTCTTACTCCCATCGGGATAAATCTGCCCCCTTCCCCTGTTCCCACCAACGTATATAGGATATTTTAAGAAGTAAACATCTTTCTTAGTAGCAGGGTCCGGTGAAAGAATAGGAAAGGTGATTTCCCTATATTTCTGACCAGGAACAGGTCCTATCACAAGAATATTTTTTTGAGTCGGGCGATAAATCTGAAAAGACAGATTACCCATCCTTTCTTTCATTTGGGGAGAAATACGATCAGGAGGCGCTAGTTCGAATCCATCCGGTAAAATAAGAACCGCCCCTACATTCAAGGACCCCTTTTTCCCATTAGAAAGAACTTGTTTCAGTTGCATATCATACGGGATTCTAACAACTGCTTCAAATACAGTATCAGGAAGTACTGCTTGTGGAACCTCAATATCCACGGGCTTATTAGCTAAATGGCAATTGGCGCATACAATACGCCCGGTTGCTTCTCGTGGATTTTCATAACTCTGTTGTGCAAAAATGGGATATGCATGTGAAATCGATGCCCAAGTTATTATATATATCAATAGCATGATCGATAGAGACATGGATCGAGTCATCTGCTCCTTTACCCAAGAAAAGATATTTCTATTTTGCATGGTCCAATCATTGATCCCAAAAATGGATACATTTATACAATAAATTAGGTAGGCTGCTAGTATAGTTTCCTATCCACGATTAGACTATTTTATTATTTTACTGGAATACAGGAATACTCCCCTGGATGAATAAAAAGAGAAAGAGTGCTTAAGATTTTGACTGATTTGTTTATGGACGAAGTAAGAAAGATTATCATTGGATTCATATTAGTGAATCATTCTTTAGTCTTTCATTGAATGATAAATCACTACAAGCGAGGGAGATACACGATTTAAATAATGGAAAATCCAATATTTAAAAAAGGTATCTAGAATGACTGGAAAAATAGAAACAAGAACAGATAGAATTTGATCATTATGAGAAAATCCAAAATCCTTGTAGACAAAAGAAATTATTAGTTTCCAACCACGAGGCGAATGGAATCCAATACAAAAATCAGTTAACAAAAGAATAGAAAAGGCTTTTATTGTGTCGCTTAAATTATAGAGAAATTCTCGAACCCAAGAATTAAGAATGGCAAGTTCTTCATTACACAGAATAGAATAACCACTTAAAATAGCAAAACTTATTATATTTGTCGAGAAATGCAAAATGGTATGGATATGACCCTCATTGTGCATCTTAACCAATTGTATTGTTTCTTCGTGGATTCCTATACGAAGCTTTTGTATATGCGTCTCCGGGTACTCCTTTATCATTTCGTCCAAAAAAAAGAGTTCTTCTAATTCTATGAATTTATCTAAAATCTTCTTTTCTTGAATATCATTCAAAAAAGTTTCGGATTTACTAGTAGTCCACCAATTACTAACCCAAGACTTTATACTTTTGTTAAATGAGAAAGAGATCCACCAGGGTAAAAAGACTATAGATGCAAGATATGGAAAGGGGGCAAATGTTTTCTTTTTTGTCATTTTGAATCAGTCAATTTTTAATGAAATGAAGCGACTTCCTGGCTGGACTCTACTCAATCTTGTATTTTTATGAAAGAGGAGCTCTCTAGCAAAAAAAAAAACAAAGAGGATTGGATTCCTGGGCCTCTTGCCCAATGCAGAGAAAAATGCTTCAGTTCATTTCAAAATACTTCAATAGGTACGCGCAAGAAATAGGCCAATTCAGCAGCTTTTTGTTCAATTTCTCGTGGAGTCAAATTCTCATCAGTACGAGTCAGCGGAAGGGCTCCCTGACCTCTGATTTCCATATAAAGTACACGACGAGGATAAAGACCCTCTATAACTTCGATTCGAATCGATTGGATATCTCTCATAAGGAATCGAAAGAAAATGCGACGATTTCTTCCAGGAAATCCCCAACGAAAAATACAAACTTTTCCCTTTTTTCTATCGAATTGCTCATAACCACTACCTACATTCCACCAAATAGCGCACCACAAATAGGAGCTAACGAAGAGACCCGCGATCCCATAGAAGGACATCACGACCCCTTGTGGAAAAAAAAAGATTTGCTGAGACGGAAATAAGGATATCAGATTGCGACCAAGATAACTAGAAGTTCCAACCAATAGGAATCCTAATGAACCTAAAAAAAGGATACAGGCCCAAAGGAAATTACTTGTTTTCCGAGACCCCGTTATAAGTTCTATCCATATACGTTCTGATCGCCAGTTCATACAAGATCCAGGTGCATTTTATTGGAATTGAGAGAATAACCCAAGCGAAAAAGTAACTTTCACCAACTAGCACTATTAGAATTGGAATCATTAGGAATAATTCTAATTATATATAACTATTTGTCTTTTATACAATATAATAGGGTCTTTCAAACAAAGTCATTTTCATATTTTACTCCCGTTGGCGCTAGATAATCTTGTTTTTTTGAACATGAATAGATAAAGAAGCCATTGCAATTGCAGGAAATACTAGGCCCACGATAGGTACAAAAAAAGCAGGGAAGCTGAAAGTTTCCATAGACTAGATACCTCGATTGAATATTTTAACCCCTTATCTTATAAAGTAAAGAGATCTTAAGTATATTAAGTATAGATAATGTACATAGACTATGTACATTATCTATACTTAATATACTTAAGATTCGTCCTTTTTTTTTCTTCTTCTTCTTTTTTTTATTTACATGATATAAAAAATCATGTAAATAAAAAAAAGAAAAAGAAGAAGGGTTTTTTCCCAAGGCTTTTATAGCCTTCGTAATAAAAATCGGACTAAAAATGCCGGAACAAGAAAGCCAACAAGGCTAATGAATGAGTACAAAACTGCACGTTTTGTATCCTTATCTATGTTATGAATGATGATATACAGCCTTTTCAGAATAAAAAGGCTTTTTCTTACAAATACCTTGACTTTCTGAAAGATTCAGTCGAGATTTTTTTTTTTTTTCAGTGAGGTTTTCATTTTTGATTTTTTTGGTTTCTTTATAAGATTAAGTATTTAACTTAACATCTCAAATCTCTATCTTGTATGTACTGCCGTTAATTCTGATTCCTGTTTATCTACTTTACTTATACTTATGGATTTGAATGGGCCTGTATGCATAAGAAAGACCCGCCTTCTTGGAATTGTAAATAAGGTGGATCTTTCTTATGCATGTTCAATTACTCGGATATAATAAGATGACCGCGGTTAATTGAATAGAATAGATCTCTGTTTCGGTTATTCTAGTTATATCATATATACGAATTGTTGTTTTATTGTTAAGAACAACAACTTGTTGTTTCCATAATTAGAAATTAGACCTTTTTTCTCGGTTATTGTTCTCTGTCTTGTGGTGTGAGATCCCCTTTAAATTGGATGAAGTTCTTCTATTATATATATGCGGCTATAACAAATCCCCCTTTTTTTGACTTTCATTTTGATTCACCGGAAAGAAACCATGAAGTTGAAACAACTCACTCAGAACGCCTTTTAAAGGATTACGTGGTACGATTGGGTCGAATAAGCCTTTCTCGAATAAATACTCAGTCTCTTGTGAACCTTCAGGTATTTCGGTTTTCAATGTTTCTTCAATTACTCTTTTACCCGCAAATGCAATGTAGGCATTAGGTTCGGCAATAATGATATCCCCTAACATACCAAAGCTGGCGGTCACTCCACCGGTTGTAGGAGATGTAAGGATCGATACATATAATACGTTTTTATTTGATTGATAGTTATATGAAGCGGAAGATATTTTTGCCATTTGCATCAAACTCAAACTCCCTTCTTGCATACGGGCTCCCCCGGAAGCACACACTATAATAACAGGTAGAGATTTATCAGTAGCATATTCGATCAAACGGGTTATTTTCTCGCCTACTACGGATCCCATACTCCCCCCCATGAACTGAAACTCCATAACCCCAATTGCTAGGGGAATGCCATTTAATTGACCTATGCCTGTTTGAACAGCCTCATTTAACCCTGTCTCTTTTTGATAAGAATCAATACGATCGATATAAGACCCCTCCTCCTTCGAATCAGTGGGGCCCGCAAAACAAGCCATTCCATCACCCATTGGAGCCCGCGCCGAATCAAATTCAGGGGCCACAGAAATAATGTCCTCATCGCCATCTTTTTTATCTTCATAGGCATCCTCCTCCTCCGAATCAAATTCAAGGGCCACAGAAAACATGTCCTCATCCATTGGAGCCCAAGTGCCGGGATCAATCAAAAGTTCAATTCTATCTGAACTACTCATTTTCAAATGAGACCCACAGTGTTCACAAATATTCAATTTTTCCTTCAAAAACCTCTTATAATTTAATTCATAACAATTTTCGCATAGAACCCACAAATCCTTGTAATTTATACTTATACTGGGATTTTGTTGCATATGGGAATCGCTTTCTTCATGGGAATCCATTTCATAACAAATGTAAGTAACAATGTATCTAATAGCCTTTTGGTCTACATTAAAAATAGAACTATAAATGTCACTATTCATAAGGATTTCAATATCAAGATAATTGTCAATGCAATTTAGAATGTAACTATTCAAACTATATCTAGAAAGTGCTTTTTCTAGTTTACCTCGAAACAGGGGAAGGGGCTCATTGTCAATCTCAAAAATATTCTTTTCAATATCAAAATATATGGAATAATTGTGACCATCACTGTCTTGAACTAAAAAAGAAGTATCATCAGAGAGGAAACTCGGAATGCCTATGACATGGAATAAATGATCAATATTATCGCAAGAGGGGCTCTCACTATCCTCCCAACTATGAGTGTTTTTATCTATAAGGGGGTTTTCACTTCCATTAGTATTTCCAATAGGACCAAAATCCTCCATTGATTTCCTTAGGACACACCTGTATGCTAACTTCCTCTTAAAGAACATCGAATTGAA